CGCAACTTTTGTTTTTCTTCTAGACGAATACGATATTGAGATTTTTTACCGGAACGTGATTGGTTTCTAAGATCACTTCCGGCTCTAGGCCTTTTATTAGTTAGTCCCGGTAAAGCTCCCAGGCGGCGTATTTTTTTGAAACGAGGTCCCCGGTAACGCGACATAAAGACTCCTTATTCTTATTTATATTGAATTCTTATTGATGAAATTTCATTTTACAGAATAAACCTAAACTAAAACTGAACTAAATGATAAATGAAGCGAAGTTTACGGAAGTAGTGTACTTGTACTCTAAAGAATAATTAGATGAATAAATATCCAGACCTTTCTATTCTATATATATTCTATATATATTCTATATAAAGATTCTATATAGATAAAAAATAGATAAAAGGGATTCTTTTCATGGCATAGTTGTAAGTTCCTATAAGATAAAAAAAAAATATATATATTTTTAAATATTATTTGATTTCGGATTTCAAAAGGGCATTCTCAATCATGTAAAAACTCGAAGAAAATAAATAGAGAAAAGCCGGCTATCGGAATCGAACCGATGACCATCGCATTACAAATGCGATGCTCTAACCTCTGAGCTAAGCAGGCTCACATAAGATAAATTATACCTGCATAGGGATTCAATAAACTATTGTTAGCTATTAATTTTAATTAATATACTTATATTTGCATTCTTGGCGATTCCTATTAGCTAGTCATAATGAATATGACTATCGAAAAAATAGAATATAGAATTGAAAGGAAATATTCAATACTCATACTTACCTTCAATACTCATACTTACCATAGACCATAGAATATAACGATTAATCTATCGATATATAATTTTAGTTTTTTTCTCACATCACAATTATATAGTACAATTCTATAGTATAGCATTTAATATTAAAAAATATTTGATTCGATCTATTTTTAGATTAAATCATTTTCGTTTTTGCTTTCAAATGATATTTGAAAGTCTTTTTATTACATTTATATATTTTATTTCATATCATCATATATATCTTTTTTATTTCTAAATGGAATGATTTGTTTTAAATAATTAGAAATTATTGCGCTTTGATTCGTAAAGATGGAAGCTCAGACGAAAAAAAGAATCGACCGTTCAAGTATTCCAAATTGCATGGGAAAAACGAGCAGAAGAGAGACATATATACGTGGTATATCTCCATCTATATTGAATTGCAGATACAGAAATGATAGAATCGTTTCTGATTGGACCAAATGCGGGTGCGGGTTTCCTATAGAAGATGAAAGAAGATAGCCAAGAAATCAAAGAGGAGAAAAACTTTTTCGAGATAGGAATCAGTATTTAATGAATTCAACGGTTCCAGCAGAAATGAAATAAAAAAGAGAACGACATCTGAATAAAAATGAGATCCTAATCTCAAAACAAAAAGGGGATATGGCGAAATTGGTAGACGCTGCGGACTTAATTGGATTGAGCCTTGGTATGGAAACCTACTAAGTGAGAACTTTCAAATTCAGAGAAACCCCGGAATTAATAAAAATGGGCAATCCTGAGCCAAATCCTATTTTCCAAAAACAAACAAAGGCCCAGAAGGTGAAAAAAGGATAGGTGCAGAGACTCAATGGAAGCTGTTCTAACAAATGGAATTGACTGTGTTGCATTGGTAGAGTAATCCTTCCATTGAAACTTCCGAAAAGATGAAGGATATGCGTATATACATACGTATACGTACTGAAATACTCTATCAAATGATTAATGACGACCTTAATCTGTATTTTTCTATGAAAAAGGGAAAAATTGTTGTGAATCGATTCCATATTGAAGAAAGAATCGAATATTCATTGATCAAAGCATTCACCACACAGTCTGATAGTTCTTTTGCAGAACTAATTAATCGGACGAGAATAAAGATAGAGTCCCATTCTACATGTCAATACCGGCAACAATGAAATTTATAGTAAGAGGAAAATCCGTTGACTTTAAAAATCGTGAGGGTTCAAGTCCCTCTATCCCCAAAAAGCCCATTTGACTCCTTAACTATTAACTATTTATCTTATCTTTTTTTTCGTTAGTAGTTCAAATTCGTTATCTTTCTTATTCACCCTACTCTTTTACAAACGGATCCGAGAGAAAGATTTGTCTCTTATGACAAGTCTTGTGATATATGATACATGTACGAATGACCGTCTTTGACCAAAGACTCCCCATTTGAACGAGTCATGGTCGATATCATTATTCATACTGAAGCTGACAAAGTCTTCCTTTTTTGAAGATCCAAGAAATTCTAGCACCTGGATAAGACTTTGTAATACCCTTTGAATTGACATAGACCTAAGTTATCTAGTAAAATGAGGATGCGGTATCGGGAATGGGAATGGTCGGGATAGCTCAGCTGGTAGAGCAGAGGACTGAAAATCCTCGTGTCACCAGTTCAAATCTGGTTCCTGGCACATGATTAATTTTTATGAGTCTCTTTTTATACAATCTACAAATTACTTAATATTTAATATAAAT